TTTTTTTTTTTTTTATATTAATATATTTATTAAATAATAAAAATAAAAAGTAAAATATAATTTTTTATACTAATATTTATATAAAAACAGATATAAATATTTATATATTAATAATTTATATATATATTAATATTATAAGTATATTATATTAAATTAAATATTTAATATAAAAAAAAAATAAGTATATAAAATATTTAATATTAATTATGAAATATTGAATAATTTCTCTCTTTTTTTTTTCATAATATTAAATTAAATACCTAAATTGCTATTTAAATTTTTATAATTCAAATAAATTATATTAAATTAATATAATTAATAATTATAAAATTATATTTAATATAATAATATTATATATTAATATATTAAATATTTAATATATATATATATATGTATTAAATAAATTTTTGATTTAATTATATTATCAAACCATTTTTAATCTTTTTTATATATAAAATAAAAAAAAAATTAAAGATAAGCTAAATTTAAGCTTTTGGGTTCATACCCCAAATATAAAGGAAACCCCTTTTTTTTAAAAATAAAGTGCCTGATTAAAGGATTATTCTGATAGAATAAATAAAGTAGATTTCTACCTTTATTATATTTTATAGAATTAAACTATATCTAATAATATCAAAAATTATTGTGCATCTTACACTAAAATATATTTATTGAATTTATAATACAAAACTAACCCCCTATTTTAGATTTTTTTTAATTTAAATTCAAATAAAATATTTTTTTATTTCATTCTTTTTTTCAGAACTTTAATTTCTATTTCAGCTAATTCTTGATTAGGATGTTGAATTGGATTAGAAATCAATTTATTAAGATTTATCCCCCTAATTTCCAATTCTAAAAATCTTTTATCATCAGAAGCAGCTTTAAAATATTTTCTTATTCAATCAATTGCATCTATTAATTTTTTATTTTCAATTTTATTAAAAATAATTTTATTAAAAAATTTTGAAATCAATAATTTATTTTCTATTTTAATTAATTCTTCCATATTAATAAAAATAGGATCAACCCCCTTTCATTTTTGATTTCCTAATATTATTGAAGGTTTATCTTGATTTAATTGTTTTATTTTAATAACATGACAAAAAATTTCCCCAATAATTTTATTATCATATTATATAAATAATAATTTTTTAATATTTATTATAATTTTTAATGTTATTGTAGGAACAATAGGAGGAATTAATCAAACATCATTACGAAAATTAATATCATTTTCATCAATTAATAATTTAGGGTGAATATTAGCAGCATTAATAATAACAGAAAATTTATGAATTTTCTATTTAATAATATATTCTTTTTTAATTAGAATTATATGTTTTTTTTTTAATATATTAAATATTTATTATATTAATCAATTATTTATTGTAAATATAAAATTTTCCTTAAAAATATCTTTATTAATCAATTTTTTATCTTTAGGAGGATTACCTCCTTTCTTAGGATTTTTTCCTAAATGAATTATTATTAATTTTCTTATTATAAATAAATTATTTATAATTAGATTTATTTTTATTATAATAAGATTAATTATATTATTTTTTTATATTCGAATTATATATTCATCTATTATATTTAATTACTTAAAAATAAAATGATTTAAAAATTTTATAAAAAATTATTTATTAATAATTATAAATATTTTTAGAATAATTTCTTTATTAGGTATAATTATTAGAACCTTTATATTTTTATAAAGGTTTTAAGTTATATAAACTAATAATCTTCAAAATTGTAAAAAAAGAAATTTCTTTAAGCCTTAGTATTTCATAACTTACTCCTTAAAATTTGCAATTTTATATCATTATTGACTATAAGACCTTTATTAATAAAAGAGATTTTTCTCGTTAATAAATTTACAATTTATCGCTTACAACTCAGCCATTTTATTCATTAGCGAAAATGACTTTATTCAACAAATCATAAAGATATTGGAACATTATATTTTATTTTTGGTATTTGAGCAGGAATAGTAGGAACTTCATTAAGATTATTAATTCGAACTGAATTAGGTAACCCTGGATCTTTAATTGGAGATGATCAAATTTATAATACTATTGTAACAGCTCATGCTTTTATTATAATTTTCTTTATAGTTATACCAATTATAATTGGAGGATTTGGTAATTGATTAGTTCCATTAATATTAGGAGCTCCTGATATAGCTTTTCCTCGAATAAATAATATAAGATTTTGATTATTACCTCCTTCATTAACTTTATTAATTTCTAGAAGTATTGTTGAAAATGGAGCAGGAACTGGATGAACAGTTTATCCTCCTTTATCATCTAATATCGCTCATGAAGGAAGATCAGTCGATTTAACTATTTTTTCTTTACATTTAGCTGGAATTTCATCTATTTTAGGGGCTATTAATTTTATTACAACTATTATTAATATACGAATTAACCACATATCATTTGATCAAATACCTCTCTTCGTATGAGCAGTAGGAATTACTGCTTTACTTTTATTATTATCTTTACCCGTTTTAGCAGGTGCTATTACTATACTTTTAACAGATCGAAATCTTAATACTTCTTTTTTTGATCCTGCAGGAGGAGGAGATCCTATTTTATATCAACATTTATTTTGATTTTTTGGTCATCCAGAAGTTTATATTTTAATTTTACCTGGATTTGGTATAATTTCTCATATTATTTCACAAGAAAGTGGAAAAAAAGAAACCTTTGGATGTTTAGGAATAATTTATGCTATAATAGCAATTGGTTTATTAGGATTTATTGTTTGAGCTCATCATATATTTACAGTAGGAATAGATATTGATACTCGAGCTTATTTTACATCTGCAACTATAATTATTGCTGTACCTACAGGAATTAAAATTTTTAGTTGATTAGCAACATTACATGGATCTCAAATTAATTATAGACCATCTATTTTATGAAGATTAGGATTTGTTTTTTTATTTACAGTTGGAGGATTAACAGGAGTAATTCTAGCTAATTCTTCTATTGATGTAACATTACATGATACTTATTATGTTGTAGCTCATTTTCATTATGTTTTATCTATAGGAGCAGTATTTGCAATTATAGGAGGATTTATTCATTGATATCCTTTATTTACAGGATTATCATTAAATCCTTATTTATTAAAAATCCAATTTTTATCAATATTTATTGGAGTAAATTTAACTTTTTTTCCCCAACATTTTTTAGGTTTATCAGGAATACCTCGACGATATTCTGATTATCCAGATAATTTTACTTCATGAAATATTATTTCTTCATTTGGATCATATATTTCTTTATTATCAATAATAATAATAATAATAATTATTTGAGAATCAATAATTAATCAACGTATAATTTTATTTTCTTTAAATATACCCTCTTCAATTGAATGATTACAAAATTTACCTCCTGCAGAACATTCTTATAATGAATTACCTATTTTAAGAAACTTCTAATATGGCAGATGATATGTAATGGATTTAAACCCCATTTATAAAGGATTATCCTTTTTTTAGAAGTGCCAACTTGATCTAATTTAAACCTTCAAAATAGTGCTTCACCTTTAATAGAACAAATTATTTTTTTTCATGACCATACTTTAATTATTTTAATTATAATTACCATTTTAGTAGGCTATCTAATATTTATTTTATTTTTTAATAAATTTATTAATCGATTTTTATTAGAAGGACAAATAATTGAATTAATCTGAACTATTATTCCTGCAATTACATTAATTTTTATTGCTTTACCATCTTTACGTTTATTATATTTATTAGATGAACTTAATAATCCCTTAATTACTTTAAAATCTATTGGACATCAATGATATTGAAGTTATGAATATTCAGATTTTAATAATATTGAATTTAATTCATATATAATTCAATATAATAAAAATACTCCTGAAAATTTTCGTTTATTAGATGTTGATAATCGAATTATTTTACCTATAAATAACCAAATTCGAATTATAGTAACAGCTACTGATGTAATTCATTCATGAACTATTCCATCATTAGGGGTAAAAGTAGATGCTAATCCTGGTCGATTAAATCAAACTAGATTTTTTATTAATCGACCAGGAATTTTTTTTGGTCAATGCTCAGAAATTTGTGGAGCTAATCATAGTTTTATACCTATTGTAGTTGAAAGAATTTCTATTAAAAATTTCATTAATTGAATTAATAATTATTCATCATTAGATGACTGAAAGCAAGTACTGGTCTCTTAAACCATTTTATAGTAAATTAGCAATTAATTCTAATGAAAGAATTAGTTAAAACATATAACATAAATATGTCAAATTTAAATTATTACATTAGTAATATTCTTTTATTCCTCAAATAATACCTATTAATTGATTATTATCTCTTTTTTTTTTTATTATAATTTTTATTTTATTTAATATTATAAATTATTATATTTTTAATATTAATTTTAAAAATTTTTATTTTAATAAAAAAAATTTTAAAAACATAAATTGAAAATGATAAGTAATTTATTTTCCATTTTTGATCCATCAACAAACTTACTTAATTTACCATTAAATTGAATTAGAACTTTTATTGGATTAATGTTTATTCCATACTCTTTTTGATTAATTCCTAATCGACATTATATTTTTTGAAATTTTATTACTAATAAACTTCATAATGAATTTAAAATATTACTAGGTATTAATAGATTTAATGGATCAACTTTTATTTTTATCTCATTATTTACTTTTATTCTATTTAATAATCTTTTAGGTTTATTTCCTTATATTTTTACAAGAACAAGTCATTTAACTTTATCACTATCAATTTCATTATCATTATGAATTAGATTTATATTATATGGATGAATTAATAATTATCAACATATATTTATTCATATAATTCCACAAGGAACTCCAAGAATTTTAATACCATTTATAGTATTAATTGAAACTATTAGTAATATTATTCGTCCAGGAACTTTAGCTGTTCGTCTAACTGCTAATATAATTGCTGGACATTTATTATTAACTTTATTAAGAAGAACTAACTCTAATTTATCATTTCTTATATTATTTATTTTAATTTTTATACAAATTTTACTTTTAATTTTAGAATCTGCTGTTGCTATTATTCAATCTTATGTAATTTCTATTTTAAGTATTCTTTATTCTAGAGAAGTAAATTAATGACAATAAATAATAATCACCCATATCATTTAGTAGATTATAGACCATGACCTTTAACAGGAGCTATTGGAGTAATAACATTAGTTACTGGTATAATTAAATGATTTCATAATTTTAATATAAATTTAATAATTTTAGGTTATATTATTATTATTATAACTATATATCAATGATGACGGGATATTTGCCGAGAAAGAACTATACAAGGTAAACATACTATTTTAGTTTCAAAAGGATTACGATGAGGTATAATTCTTTTTATTATTTCAGAAGTATTTTTTTTCTTATCATTTTTTTGGGCTTTTTTTCATAGAAGTTTATCACCTAATATTGAAATTGGAGTTATATGACCTCCATTAAACATTATCCCATTTAACCCATTTCAAATTCCTTTATTAAATACTATTATTTTAATTAGATCAGGAGTAACTGTAACTTGAGCTCATCATGCATTAATAGAAAATAATCATTCTCAAACTACACAAAGATTATTTATTACTATTATATTAGGAATTTATTTTACTATTCTTCAAACATATGAATATTTTATAGCTCCTTTTACTATTGCAGATAGTATTTATGGATCAACTTTTTTTATAGCAACAGGATTTCACGGATTACATGTAATTATTGGAACAATTTTCCTAATAACATGTTTTTTTCGTCATTTAAATAATCATTTCTCAAATAAACATCATTTTGGATTTGAAGCAGCAGCATGATATTGACACTTCGTTGATGTAGTATGATTATTCCTTTATATTTCAATCTATTGATGAGGAAACTAATTTATTTATATAATATATTTAGTATATTTGATTTCCAATCAAAAAGTTTAATTTATTTTTAATATAAATAATTATTTTACTATTAATCATATCAATTCTAATTATTATTATTTCTAACATCATAATATTATTATCTTTAATTTTATCAAAAAAATCATTTATAGATCGAGAAAAATGTTCCCCATTTGAATGTGGATTTAATCCTAAATCTTTAGCACGAATTCCATTTTCTTTACATTTTTTTTTAATTACAGTAATTTTTTTAATTTTTGATATTGAAATTGCCCTTCTTTTTCCAATTATTATATCATTTAATTTAGTTAATTTTATTATTTTAATAAAAATTAGATTTTTATTTCTAATTATTTTATTATTAGGATTATATCATGAATGAAACCAAAATATACTTAATTGAACTAATTAAGGATTATAGTTTAAATAAAACATTTGATTTGCATTCAAAAAATATTGATTTATCAATTTATCTTAAATAAGAAGCAATAAATTGCATTTAATTTCGACTTAAAAGAATGAGTTATTTAACTCCTTATTTATATTAATTGAAACCAAATAGAGGTATATCACTGTTAATGATATTATTGAATAATATATTCCAATTAAATTTGAAATATATTATAATTAAGCTGCTAACTTAATTTTTAGTGATTAAAATCATTAATATTTCTTATTTATATAGTTTAATTAAAACATTACATTTTCATTGTAAAAATAAAAAATTTTTTTTATAAATATTTAAAGATTATATAATCTCCTTAATATCTTCAATATTATGCTCTATATAAGCTATTTAAATTTTATTAAATTAATAATATAAAATAAAAAATTATTATTCATAAAATAAATCTAAATAAATAAATTTTAAAATTATTTATTTGATATAAATAATAAAAAATTGAATAATTTTTAATAATATTAAACATACCTTGACCTCTATATAATTCAATTCACCCTATATCAATATTTTTTATTAAATATTGTCCATAATTTAAAAAATAATAATTTAAACCATAAGTAGATAAATTAGGTATAAATCATATTAGAGATAAAAAACTTCTTAAATTATAAGTTATTAAAAATTTATTTAAAGAATAAATTTTTATATTTCTAATTAAATACCCTATAATTAAACCAATTAATCTTACATAAATAACTATTATTTTCATATTAAATGGTAAATAAATTATATAAGGATAATTAAAAATTATTCATATTAAAAATCTTCCGATAACTAAACTTATAAATAATAATAAAAATATACTTTTTAATATAATATAATCCTCATCATATAAATTATAAATAGAAAATAAATTATAATCATTAATTATTAAATATATTAATAAACGAATTGTATAAAATATTGTTAAACCTGTAGAAAAATAATATAAAAAAAAAATTAATATATTTAAATTTCTTATTCTTACTATTTCTAAAATTAAATCTTTAGAATAAAATCCAGCTAAAAAAGGAATCCCACATAAAGCTAAATTAGAAATATTTATACATAAAGAAGTTATTGGAATATATAATCTAATACCCCCTATAAAACGAATATCCTGATTATTATTTATTATATGAATAATTACCCCTGCACATATAAATAATAAAGCCTTAAATATAGCATGAGTTAATAAATGAAAAAAAGCCAATTCTGATAATCCTATTCTTAAAATTCTTATTATTAATCCTAATTGTCTTAAAGTAGACAATGCAATAATTTTTTTTAAATCAAACTCATAATTAGCAGAAATTCCAGCTATAAATATCGTTAATCTAGATAATAATAATAACAATTTAAAAAAAAATATATCAACTAATAATATATTAAATCGAATTAATAAATAAACCCCAGCAGTTACTAATGTAGAAGAATGAACTAAAGCAGAAACAGGAGTTGGAGCTGCTATAGCAGCAGGTAATCATGAACTAAAAGGAATTTGAGCTCTTTTAGTTATAGCTGCAATAACTACTAAAATTCCAATAATCTTTATTGAATAATCATTATTTATAAAATTTAAATAAAAAATATAATTTCAACTCCCATAATTTATTATTCAAGAAATTACTATTAAAATTATAACATCCCCAATCCGATTTGATAAAGCAGTTAATATCCCAGCATTATAAGATTTAATATTTTGATAATAAATTACTAAACAATAAGAAACTAAACCTAATCCATCTCACCCTAAAAAAATTCTAATTATATTAGGACTAATAATTAATAAAACTATTGAAAAAACAAATAATAATACTAAAATAATAAATCGACTTAAATTTAATTCTGATCTTATATATCTTTTTCTATAATAAATTACTGAAGATGAAATTATTAATACAAATATTATAAATAATAATGATATTCAATCTAAAATAATAGATATAACAATATTTATAGAATTAAAAGAAATGATTTCTCACTCTAAAAATAAAATTATATTCTCTATAATAAAATAAATTATAAAAAAAAAATTTATTATTCTAAAAAAAAATAAAAAAAAAAATCTAATAAAACAAATTGAATAATTTTTAATAATTTAAAATGATTTCTCATATTTTTGATTCCACAAATCAATATTTTAATTAAATTATTTAAATTAAAATCAAATTATAAAATATTCAATTTTTAAAATTAATATATTTAAAGGTAATCAATGTAAAATTAATATTAAATATTCACGAGAAACTCCAGTATAAAATCTATAAATTCTTAAATTATATTTTCCATGTTGAATATAAGAATATAAATATAATCTATAACCTGCTCTAAAAAAAGATATTATAATTAATATAATTATTGATAATCAAGATCAACTTACTAATCTATTAATTAATCTAATTTCACCTATTAAATTTATTGAAGGTGGAGCTGCTATATTAGATGATATTAATAAAAATCATCATAAACTTATAGATGGTATAAAATTCATTATACCCTTATTTATAAATAATCTTCGTCTATGTAAACGCTCATAATTAATATTTACTAAACAAAACATCCCTGATGAACATAACCCATGACCAATTATTATAATATAAGAACCTAAATAACCTCAATAATTTATTGTTATAATTCCTCCAATCACTAATCTTATATGAGCAACAGATGAATAAGCAATTAAAGACTTTATATCAACCTGACAAAAACAATTTAATCTAATATATAATCCACCTAATAATCTAATAATAATTCAAATAAAATTTATTTTTATTCCAATATTTTGAAAAAGAATTAAAATTCGTAATAATCCATATCCTCCTAATTTTAATATAATTCCTGCTAAAATTATTGAACCAGATACTGGAGCTTCAACGTGAGCTTTAGGTAATCATAAATGTACAAAATATATAGGTATTTTTACTAAAAAAGCTAAAATTATTGATATATATAATAAATATAAATTTATATTAAAAAATTTTATAAAATAAATAGTTAAATAATTTAAACAATCAAAAATAAAAAAAATTCCTATTAATATAGGTAAAGAAGCAAATAAAGTATAAAATAATAAATATATTCCAGCTTGAATTCGTTCAGGTTGATACCCTCAACCAATAATTAATATTAAAGTTGGAATTAATCTTCCTTCAAAAAATAAATAAAATATAAATAAATTTAATATTCTAAATGTTAAATATAACATAATTAATAAAATAATAATATTTAATAAAAAAAAATTAATATAAAAATTATTTTTATATAATGATTCTCTTGCTATAATTATTAATATACAAATTCAAATTCTTAATAAAATTAAACCAAAAGAAATTAAATCACAACCTATTATATATCTTAAATTACAAAAATTATTAATATTTAAACTTAAATTTATAAAAATAAATATAATTAACATTAATATTATTTGAACCAATCAAAATATATTTTTTATAAAACATAAAGGAATTATTATTAATATTATTATTAAAAATTTTATCATTATAATAAATTAAATCTTTTAAAATAATCATTCCCATGTGTACGAATTATAGAAACTAAAATTGATAATCCTAAAGCACCTTCACAAACAGTAAATAATAAAAAAATTATTAATATATATATTTCATATTCAATATAATTTAAATAAATTAATATTAAAAAAAACACTCTCAATACAATATATTCTAATCTTAATAAAACAATTAATAAATGTTTATGTTTAGAAATAAAAATTATATTACCACATAAAAATATAATAAAAATAATAAATCACATATTTAAAATTATCATTTGTTTTTATAGTTTAAATTTAAAACATTGGTCTTGTAAATCAAAAATAAATATATTATTTTAAAAACTTCAAAGAAAAAGAAATTCTTTATCAATAATCTCCAAAATTATTATTTTTTTTAAACTACTCTTTGAAATTTTAAAAATATTTTTATCTTTATTAATTATAATATTTTCTATTATAATATTTTTTTTTAACCATCCTTTATCAATAGGATTAATAATTTTATTTCAAACTTTATTAACTTGTTTATTATCTGGAATATTAATTAATTCATATTGATTCTCTTATATTTTATTTTTAGTATTTTTAGGAGGATTATTAGTTTTATTTATTTATGTATCAAGAATTGCCTCTAATGAAATATTTTATAATAATTTTTTTATAAAAATAATTTTAATTTTTACTTTTATATCATCAATTTTATTAAGATATATATATATATATAATATAAATTGATTAAATTTTATTAGTAATTATGAAATAAATAATTTTAAAAATTTATTTATTTTTTTTAATAATGAAAATAAAATTAATTTATCAAAATTATATAACAATTATACTCATTTTATAATAATAATATTAATTATTTATTTATTTATTACTTTAGTAGCTGTAATTAATATTACTAATATTTTTTTTGGACCTCTACGATTATCAAATTAATAATTTAACTAATGATAAATAAATTTTTACCTTTACGAAAAACTCATCCATTAATTAAAATTATTAATGGATCATTAATTGATTTACCTTCACCATCTAATATTTCTTTATGATGAAATTTTGGATCATTATTATCATTATGTTTAATTATTCAAATTTTAACTGGATTATTTTTAACTATATATTATACTGCTAATATTGAATTAGCTTTTTATAGTGTAAATTATATTTGTCGAAATGTTAATTATGGATGATTAATTCGAACTTTACATGCTAATGGTGCTTCATTTTTTTTTATTTGTATTTATTTACATATTGGACGAGGAATTTATTATGAATCATTTAATTTAAAATATACTTGAATAGTAGGAATTATTATTTTATTTATTTTAATAGCTACAGCATTTATAGGATATGTTTTACCATGAGGTCAAATATCATTTTGAGGAGCAACAGTTATTACTAATCTTTTATCTGCTATTCCTTACTTAGGAACAATATTAGTAAATTGAATTTGAGGGGGATTTGCTGTAGATAATGCTACTTTAACTCGATTTTACTCATTTCATTTTTTATTTCCATTTATTATTTTAATATTAACTATAATCCATTTATTATTTTTACACCAAACAGGTTCTAATAATCCTTTAGGAATTAATAGAAACTTAGATAAAATCCCTTTTCATCCATTTTTTACTTTTAAAGATTTAATTGGATTTATTTTTATATTAATATTATTAATTATATTAACATTAACCAATCCTTATCTTTTAGGAGATCCTGATAATTTTATCCCTGCTAATCCATTAGTAACTCCAATTCATATTCAACCTGAATGATATTTCTTATTTGCTTATGCAATTTTACGATCTATCCCCAATAAATTAGGAGGAGTTATTGCTTTAGTAATATCTATTTTAATTTTAATTATTCTTCCTTTTACTTTTAATAAAAAAATCCAAGGAATTCAATTTTATCCAATTAATCAAATATTATTTTGATTTATAGTATCTATTGTTATTTTATTAACTTGAATTGGAGCTCGTCCTGTAGAAAATCCTTATATTATTACTGGACAATTACTTACCATTTTATATTTTTCTTATTTTATTATTAACCCTATTATTAATAAATTTTGAGATAATTTAATTTTTAATTAATTATTAATTAAAAATTAATGAGCTTGTTAAAGCATTTGTTTTGAAAACTTAAGAAAGAATAATTTATTCTATTAATTTATACTAAAATTTATTAACTAATTTATAAAGATTTTTATACCAATAAAAAATAATAAATAATTTAAAGAAATAGGTAAATATGTTTTTCAAGATAAATATATTAATTTATCATATCGATAACGAGGTAATGTACCACGAACTCAAATAAATAAAAAAGAAATAAAAACTAATTTTAAATAAAATAATAAAGATATATTATATCCTCCTATATATATTAAAACAAATAATATTCTTATAAATAAAATTCTTGAATATTCAGCTAAAAAAATTAAAGCAAATCCTCCTCTTCTATACTCAATATTAAATCCTGAAACTAATTCTCTTTCCCCTTCAGCAAAATCAAAAGGAGTTCGATTAGTTTCAGCTAATCTTGAAGAAATTCAACATATTCTTAAAGGTAATATTAAAAAAAAAAATCAAATTAAATCTTGATAAACAAAAAATTTTATTATATTAAAATCTATAATTAAAATAATTCTTGATAATATAATTAAAGCTAATCTAACTTCATAAGAAATTGTTTGAGCTACAGCTCGTAACCCTCCTAATAACGAATAATTAGAATTTGATGATCATCCAGCTACTATAACAGTATATACTCCTATTCTAGTACAACAAAAAAAAAATAAAATTCCTAAATTAAATCTAATTATATTAAAATAATAAGGAATTAATATTCAAATCATTAAAGATAAAATAAAACCAATAATAGGAGAAAAATAATAAGAAATATAATTAGAATAAATAGGAAAAGTTTGTTCCTTAGTAAATAATTTAATAGCATCAGAAAAAGGTTGTAAAATTCCTATATATCCAACTTTATTAGGACCTTTTCGAATTTGAATATATCCTAAAACTTTACGTTCTAGTAATGTAAGAAAAGCAACCCCAATTAATACACCCAAAATTAAAATTAATATTCCCAAAACTATTATTATTATATCTTTTATTAACATTTACTACATATATAATTAAATTATATATTTATGATTTCTAAAACCATCACATTTTTTCTGCCAAAATAGTATATTTAACTTACTATTATTAAAATTCTTACTATATAAAATTATTTTAAATATTTGATCCTTTCGTACTAAAATATTTTATAAATTTAAAGATAGAAACCAACCTGGCTTACACCGGTTTGAACTCAGATCATGTAAGATTTTAATGATCGAACAGATCAAAAATTTTAAACTTTTGCATTTAAATTTTATCTTAATCCAACATCGAGGTCGCAAACTTTTATTCTTATTTGAACTAAAAAAAAAAATTACGCTGTTATCCCTAAGGTAATTTTTTCTTATAATCGTAAATTACGGATCATTTATTCATTTATAAATGTTAATTTATAAAAAAAGTTATTTAAATTTTTTTATCACCCCAATACAATATTTAAATATATTAAAATTTTAAATCTTATAAAAAATTATAATTTATATAAATATAAAACTCTATAGGGTCTTCTCGTCTTTTAAATATATTTTAGCTTTTTAACTAAAAAATTAAATTTTATAAATTAAAAAGAGACAGTATATATTTCATTAAATCTTTCATACAAGTCACCAATTAAGAGACTAATGATTATGCTACCTTTGTACAGTCAAAATACTGCAGCCCTTTAATATAATATCAGTGGGCAGATTAGACTTTAAATTATTAATCAAAAAGACATGTTTTTGATAAACAAGTGAATATAAATTTTTGCCAAATTCCTTTTATTAAATTATTAAAAAATAAATTATTTTTATTTAATTATATACTAATTTTATCATTATATCTAAATTTAAATTATTACAAAATATTTTTTAATAAATACTTAAATAAATCTTAAATTTTAATTTAACTAAAATTATTTATAAAAAATTATAATTTATAAACAATATAAATCCTAAAAATTTCAATTATTATATAAAACTTATTATAAAAATTTATTTTAAAGCTTATCCCTTAAAATATTTAATTTTAAAAATATAATTTTAATTAATTAAAATTATATATTTTAAAATTTAAAATTAAATTTTTTTCTAAAAAAACTAGATATATTTAAAAACGATTAACATTTCATTTCAAATTAATTATTTAAAATAATTATTCAACATTAACTTTAATAATTAATTATCTCTTTTAAATTCGAGAAAATTTTTAAATAAAAAATATTATTAATAAACTCTGATACACAAGATACAATAAATTAAATTTACTTTTAAATAAATTTATTTTCAATATATTTCAAATTTCTTTTACAATACTAATTTACTATAAATTTTTTAATTTTTTTCTATTAAATATACTTTAACCCCCATTAAACTATTTTAATATTAAAAATTTTTTTATTATTTATACTTTATTAATTTATCCCCCTCAAATTAATTATAATATAATATCTTTTCAATGTAAATGAAATACTTTTATCAAGCTCTAATTTGTTCTTTCTAGAAACACTTTCCAGTACTTCTACTTTGTTACGACTTATTCCAATTTATTAATGAAAGCGACGGGCAATATGTACATATTTTAATTTATAATCATTTTAATAAACTAATTAAAATTACACTTAAATCCACCTTCAAATATTTTTTAAAAAATATTATTCATTTAAATTTATTTATTGTAATCCATTATATTCTTAATTATAATCTGCATCTTGATCTGAATTAATTTTATATAAAAATTTTAAAATATTATTTTTATTAAAAAATATTTTTTTAACAACGATATACAAAATAATAAATTAAGTAAATTTATTCGTGGATTATCAATTATTAAACAGATTCCTCTAAATGAACTAAAATACCGCCAAATTATTTAAGTTTCAATAAATTATTATTTACTATTTTAGTATTATAAATTTAATTTTTAATAATAGGGTATCTAATCCTAGTTTTTTATAAAATTTAATAAATCATAAAATTAATATAAATTTTAATTAAATTAAAATTTCACTTAATAATTTAATATTTAATTTAATAATAATTTTTATTTATTATTTACTGATAAAATTTAAATTATTTTTTGTATAACCGCAACTGCTGGCACAAAATTTGTTAATAAAATTAAATATTACTAAATCTTAATTTCTTAAATTTTTAATTTTAATTACTGCAAATATTAATAATTATTATTAAAATAATTAAAAATTAACACTAAAATTTACATGTAAAATAAATTTAAATTAAATTTCATAAATCATAAAAATTTATTTATATATATAATTTTTTCATATAGATTTT